TAATTGGATGCCCTACTGCGTTACAAAATTTCGCTTTAGCCAATGATCCAATCAGAGGAATAATTGGAACTATTGTATCGAGTTTATTGGGAGCATTATTTAGTAGAAATGAATTTTCTAGCATTTGATTCCGCACCACTGCAGGATTTCGTCGAACACTTGAAAAGTAACTCAAAAAATCAAGGGAATGCTTGGATAATTGGTTTATACGGATACTTGCCGCGTGAGACCATACATCAAAATGACATTGCCATAAATTGACAAGGTAAGATTTCCATTTATTCATTAGAAGAGGTGTGTCTTTGGAAGCCAGAATTGATTTTCCTTGATATCTAACATAATGCATGAAAGGATCCTTGAGAAAGCATGGGATGACCGGAAAATCATTAGCAAAGACTTCGGCAAAATGTTCTATTTTTCTATATAAACAGAGCCGTTCAAAAAGGACTCCAGAAGATGTTAATCGTAAATGAGAAGATTGGTTACGGAGAAAAAGGAAGATGGATTCGTATTCACATAGATAAGAATTATATAGGAATAAAAAGAATCTCGGATTACTTTTTGAAAAAATGGAAATAGATTTATTTGTAATAATAAGACTGTTACAATTAGAATACTCATGAAGAAAGAACCGCAATAAATGCAAATAAGAAGCATCTTTCACCCGGTAACGAAGGGTTTGAACCAATATTTCCAGATGGGCAGGGTAGGGTATTAGTATATCCGCCGAATAATTTAAATGTGGGAACTTTTCCTCTAAAAAGGGAAATATTGAATGAATGGATCGTAAATTGTAAAATCTTACGATTTCCGCCCCTTCTAAAGAAGATATTAATCGTAGATAAAATGGAATTTCCACAATGATTGCAAATCCTTCTGATAGAATTTTAGAATGCAAATTCTTGTTGTACCCAAAAAATGGATTTTGTTTAGAATCATTAGCAGAAATTATCAAATAATTCTGTTGATACATTGTAGTAATTAAGCGTTTTACAATCAGTAAACTAGATTTATTATCATAACCTATATTTTCCAACAACATGTATCTATTTAAACCATGACCATGAGCAAGTGCATAACTATATTCCCGAAAGATAAGTGGGTATAGGAAGTCATGTTGCCTAAATCTATCGAGTTCTAAATATCCTTGAAATTCCTCCATTTAAAATTAGATGGGGATAAGGGATTTCTTTTGGGTTATTAAATGACACATAGTACGATACAGTCAAAACAGGATATTATAGTAAGAAATAAATAGATATATACCCCGGAACCAGATAAGACTGATCGACGGACTCTTTAGCCTCTCCTTTTCCATCTAATTTAATTGGTTTATGTTCATTCGAGGATAACAAGATGGTTAGAAATCCTTTATTTGTTCAACCCAATCGCTCTTTTGATTTTGGAAAAAAAGGATTTTTATCTTTATCAATAGACTGCTTTTTCTACACATTTACCCCCACACTCTAATGGAGAATAGCTACTAATAATTAGGATTTAAAAATAAATCGATGATCCACTTATGGGAAAAGCATTTCCCGCATCAAGGACTAATCTATTTTTAACGTTTAATTAGATCGGGTAATCGTTCAAATTAAGAACAGAAGCTCGTTTCTTTTTTTTTTGTTTACCTATAATTGGAGCCATAGGGCTCTATCCATTTATTCACTTAACCCAAAATTTCATTTTCTTTTTTTTCGTCAAGAATATTTAAACAAAGTTTTGAACCGATCCGCTAAGAATAAAATATTCTCAGAATTCCACATTGATACGACATGCTGCTTTTTCCATTCATTCCTTTGAGGATCAGTCGCGGTCTTACAAGCTCTAGAGATAGTATCGACGAAGACGTTGCTTCATACAAATGTGTAAAAATTGCCAGTCGCACTTAAAAGCCGAGTACTCTACCGTTGAGTTAGCAACCCCCCCCCCCCCCAAAAAAAAAAAATGTGTAGATCCAATCGGAATAAAAAATTAGATTTAATTGCACACCGAAATCCAAATAGTAAAATAGCAAAAATATTGCTAATCGATTCTGAACATAAAAAAAATAATGAACATATTAGATGAAAATACACTGACTTCTAAAATAAGAATCCAGATTAAGATAAGGATATGGATTAAGTCAAAATTGATGTACTACCACGGATTTAGTTCGTATCTTATCTTATCTATTATTATCTTATCCGTTTTTTTTTTTCAATAAAATAAATAAATTAAATAATAAATAAATAAAGGCTTCTCGTATCCCAGCAAATCCGACGAATCCATCGTTTAAATAAAGTAAAATAAAAAAACCAAGTCCATAGATGGAACAGAGGGAAATAGATACATTTATTCATGATCGGATTATATTTGTTTGATACACTGTTGTCAATATGAATGTAAATCTTAAGAAAAGAACACAATGTGGAGAACCATAAATTAAAATAAAAAAAAAATGAAATATTGAATTAATATAATAAAATATAAATTATACAAATAAAGAAAAAACTAATGACTTGTATTGAATTGGCACTAACTATATATGGATAATAAACATGGATACAAAAGGATGTAAGCGTAAGAATCAATATTCGTAGCAAAGTATCGCAATGCTTGGGTTTACTTAATCCATATAAGTAAAAAAAAAAAGAAATCTTAAATCCCATTTGTTTTTTTTTATTTATTTGTTCATAACATAAAAAAAGTGAAAGTTTCGACTAAAAACCAACTAGTATTGAATTAGCAATAATGTAAATATTTTGGATTTTGAAATCCAACTACTTCGGTTATTCATTTGATCTTTTTTCATCTGTCTTAAATTAAATGAATTTCTATCACTAAAATAAAAATAAATTTTTGTCGTTATAGAAGACGACATTTTTTAGTAGTAGACATTTTTTGGTAGTAATAATAAATAGGTATGAATAGAACAAAAGAGGGGGCTTATATAACTTTGTATAACCTTTTATATACTACCGCCCCCCTCTTTTGTTCTATTCATTAATTGAATTTAATCTGTTGATTAAGGCAAAGTTCCATAAAAACTCCCGCCTTCTTCGAAATATCATGAACAGTTCCCGTAGGTTGAGCGCCCCTTTCAAGGAAATATAGAATAGCAGGAACATTTAAATAGGTTTGATTCTTTAGCGGATCATAAAAGCCCACTTTCCGAAGAGCTCTTCCTTCTCTTCGGCATCGAGCATCAATTGCAACGATTCGATAAACCACCCATTGGGATAGATGTAGATGAATAATACCCCCCCTAGAAACGTATAAGAGGTTTTCTCCTCATACGGCTCAAGAAAATTCGAAATTATGTCTATGGATCGAATTTGAAATTTTTAATTAGTAATGTCAAATGGATCCATAAAATAATCAAATCAATTAAATATGAGTTAAGTACTTTTTATTATTCCTTATTCTTATCCGAAAAATAAAATCATTTGTATTCGCATCCTCATAACTCAAGTTGGATAACTCGCTAATAACCCAAGGAAGCCCTTTACTTTAGGTATTTCGTTTATTGAGCGATCTCTAACCACGCACCCTTTTTTTGTCTTTAGAATCTATTTTGATTCTTAATTAGAATCTATTTATTGAGACAACTGAAAGTGGTATTTCCTTGTTCCAGGATTCTTTATCGTTTCTTTGAATCATTGGGTTTAGACATTACTTCGGTGATTTTTAATCGTTTCAAAAAACGTCAGCAACATACCCTTTTTGTGATTTCTTTTTATCAAAAAATCATACAAATGGTCGATTTGATTCCTGCGCGATACACTTTTAATCGAAAGAGTTTTACCAATTCCAAGAGGTTTTACTTCTAAATTTGAAAATTGGATCCTTTCGATTTTTATATGGAAAATATACTTACGAAGCTGTTTCAACTTATTAATTAACACTAACCCTAGATCCGTTCCCTTAAAAAATGAATCAATACTTTTTTTTACTCGAGCTCCATTAAGATCATGTACTATTTACATCCCAACCCCCGACCTCAAAAAGGAGGGTTCTAGTGAAACAGAACAAACGATGTCGAGCCAAGAGCACCCTCATTCCTATCTAATTAATATAAAAAGAAAATGATGGATGTAAGAATCCACAGACGACCATATCCCTCAAGTCGCACGTTGCTTTTTACCACATCGTTTTAAACGAAGTTTTACCATAACATTTCCTAGTAGGTTGCTGTAAACAGTATGTAATTGATTCCATTATGGACTCATGAATAATCATTGGTTCGTTCGGTACATAGTAATCCATACTTTTATGAATGGGTAATTTCTCAAGAAGTATCAGCACGAATTAAATTTAACCCCATATAATATATATAATAAATAATATATAATATATTATATAATATATAGAAATATAATAAATATTTTTTTAATATATTATTTTATTTTTTCTTTAGAATTATAATCTAAATATAAATATTAGAATATAAAAAAATTGAACTAATAAATAACACAAATAAGTTTTTTTTTTAATCTGCATCTTGAGGTGACTTGCTAAAATAGATTCACCAATTTCACACTTCTTCGAGTACCAAGGACTCATAAGACATTATTAAAAATATTTAATTGATTGAAAAATTTTCTATTTCACTATCATTACATTATTTGAATAAGGCTTTACAGTAAAAATCGCATTTTGATAATAATAGAGAAAAATTCATATTCGGATTAAACCATAAAAAAAATGTAAATTCTTTTTGTTTTTCACGAGGTGGTGGATAAAGACTGATAGAATAGAGGCTTTGGGTTGTTATTCTTTTTGATAAATCATAATTAAAAGAGGATCCCCATACCTATCAGGTAGACTAAACAAATATCTTTGAAAGTAATTAGAAACATTCTATGTTTTAGAAACATTCTATCTTAAAGGGTAAAGTTAAATATTTAAAATTTAGGGATAACAAATCTATTGTCACAAAACTCAATTGAAATAAAATAAAGTTTTCAATGAATCAATGAAATAGAAGAAATAGAACGATAACAATACATATATATATAAGCCCTCGCTCCCTTTCCGCGTAGTTTATTTGACTTGGAGTCAATAATCCGGCTGCAATTATTTCCTAAGGAAAAGCGACTAAGATGTATGAATACACTTTGTCTCAATTGGTACATATCATATATTTACAATTTTTCATAAAAGAAAACACAAAATACTTAAAAACGGGGTTCAAAGAAAAGACATATGTTACGTATGTAACTTGGTTTTTTTTTAATGAAATTCAGACAGCCGCATATATTGAAATTGGTATTTTACATTGACGTTTAACTCCTATCTACTGCGTCAATTCTATGAAGATGATGAATCCTAAATAAAAAAAGAATCCTATTAGAGTGTTCCAGACTATTACTATTTTGTATAAATGTAAATTAAAACAAATACAGATTAAACAAGTACAGATTAAATCATGGCTCGTATTTTTATTTTATGAAGAACTAACTTATTAAATAGAAATATGATTTAATCTATGCTCCCATCTTACCTCTTACCTGTATACAAATAGATTCAATTACATCTGTGTGTTATTTGAACACGATTCGATTTTTGATTTTTGAAAAAGATATAATTCATATAAGAATCAATCATTATAGGAAAGCAAAATCAGATTATAACCAATCTTATTCTACTCTTAAAAAAAAAATAAGGTTGTTTAAAAAAGGGCAATCTTTCTTATATTCTGATATAAAATAGAAAATCTATATTCTGATATGATATATATAATATAATAGGTATGCTCTGGGACGGAAGGATTCGAACCTCCGAATACCGGGACCAAAACCCGTTGCCTTACCACTTGGCCACGCCCCATTTTTGATTTCTATTCGACATTAATAAAGACTAATATTGATAGTAGTTCTTCGTCAATTCTAGTTCAAATCCATATAGAATAGATTAGAGTGTTGCTAGGATTTTGAGACATTTAGATAGAGAATTAAACGACATTTATTGATCATTACATACAATTCAATTAAGATATTGTATGAAAGTATGGTTTTGTCTATTCTCTTTTGATTTGAGAATTGAAGGATTTTTGATTGGGTTAATTCAAAAAAAAAAAAAAATTATAATAACTCATATTAAGAACTCATCATATTAATAACTCAATCAAAATAAATACAATTATCTTCAAGAACAAAGAAAAAAATGTTTGTTATGCTTAATATCTTTAGTTTGATCTGTATTTGTCTTAATTCTGCTCTTTCTTCAAGTAGTTTTTTCTTCTCAAAATTGCCCGAGGCTTATGCTTTTTTGAATCCAATCGTAGATTTTATGCCAGTAATACCTTTGCTCTTTTTTCTCTTAGCTTTTGTTTGGCAAGCTGCTGTAAGTTTTCGATGAGATCTTTAATACGGTCCTAGAAAAATTCATGATTTATTCTTAAAAAAAAAATTCTAACAATTCATAAGATCAGATAAGTCTTATAGTATAACCCTTCGATTCAAATAATGAAATTCTTGGATCGCCACAATAAGTCTGGGCTCCCCCCAGTTCCTCATTCGGACCCTTTTTTACAGTGAAAGAACCTAGTAGATTCCTCCGCAATATCTAATTGCGGGTATGAAAAAGCTTTTGGTAATGAAAGACTTGACTCTTATTACAAATGAATTTCTGAAAATTCTTTTTTATTTCTATAGATTTAGAAAAAGAATTTCGTGGTGTCAAAATAAGGTATGTGGTATAAAAATGGAGAATCTATTATCTTTTTTTCCAAAAAAAAATGATCTTGGAGATTGTGTAATGCTTACTCTTAAACTATTTGTTTACACAGTAGTGGTATTCTTTGTTTCTCTCTTTATCTTCGGATTCCTATCTAATGATCCAGGACGGAATCCTGGACGTGAAGAGTGAAGAATAAAAAATAACAATAAAGTTTCTGTTTTCCTTGCTTGATTTTAAAATGTTCTTAGGATTTTATTTATTCCACACTTTTAACTATTAATTAAAATGAAATAAAAAAAAAGACTCGTTGAAAGAGAAATTGAAAGATAAAGAAAAAATACCAAGTCATTGACTAAAGCGGAAAGAGAGGGATTCGAACCCTCGGTACGAAAAACCCGTACAACGGATTAGCAATCCGACGCTTTAGTCCACTCAGCCATCTCCCCAAATTGAAAGAAAAAGGATAATTACTAGATTATATTACACAAAAACAGTAAGGCTTGAAAAAGGGCCCTCTCTTTATACCTCTTTATTATTCAGTATATAATTATTATATAGATATCTAATTATAGAGACATAGAAAAAAAAATATAGAAAATAAAAATCAGTGATTTCATTTAGGTAAAGTAAGGGCTCGAAAGCGATATCTCAACTCCACTATTCCAATGAATATAAATTTAGATATATAACCACCTAATGCCCCAAGAATATTATATATTATATAAACTATAAACTATAAATTATATAGCAATGAATTTCTTATAGAAAAAAATTATAGAATTAATAAATAGTAAATAGAAAGTAATAATAAATATATAAATTAAAATTAAATAAATA